ATACCTGAAGAATACGATTATAATTATCTATAATTAAATAGAATTAATATGATTAATAAAAAATATATCTTATGGTAAAAAAAAAAAAAAGAATGTATATAAATAAATACACGAATATGTCGTATCTTGATATGTATAGTAGTGAGGGAGCATGGGACAAAAAATAAATCCACTTGGTTTCAGACTTGGTACAACCCAAAGTCATCATTCCCTTTGGTTTACACAAGCAAAAAACTATTCTGAAGGTTTACAAGAAGATAAAAAAATACGGGATTTTATCAAAAATTATGTACAAAAAAATATGAGAATAGCTTCTGGTGTCGAGGGAATTGCACATATAGAGATTCAAAAAAGAATCGATCTGATTCAAATCATAATCTATATGGGATTCCCGAAGTTATTAATAGAAGGTAAATCACGCAGACTCGAAGAATTACAGATGAATGTACAAAAAGAATTAAATTGTGTAAACCGTAAACTCAACATTTCTATTACAAGAATTGCAAAACCTTATGGAAACCCTAACATTCTTGCAGAATTTATAGCTGGACAATTAAAAAATAGAGTTTCATTTCGTAAGGCGATGAAAAAAGCTATTGAATTGACTGAACAGGCAGATACAAAAGGAATTCAAATACAAATTGCAGGTCGTATTGACGGAAAAGAAATTGCACGTGTTGAATGGATCCGAGAAGGTAGGGTTCCCCTACAAACAATTCGAGCAAAAATTGATTATTGTTCCTATCCAGTTCGAACTATCTATGGGGTATTAGGGATCAAAATTTGGATATTTCTAGACGAAGCCTAATAAACCTTCAGTTTCGTTTCTGTTCTATACTAATGATTGAAGAAAAAACGATTTCATTCTTTGTCTAATCAAGCCAAACAAAAAGAAAAACTTCGACAATTCTATAGGGTTGAATAAAAAGTAGATTAACCATTTGATATAATTGCTATGCTTAGTGTGTGACTCGTTGATTTTTTTAAGGTTAAAAAAAAAAAAAAAGACTGATCCATAGTGTCAACTAAGAACTATAGAACTCATAACCAACTCATCGCTTCGCATTATCTGGATCAAAAGAAACAGTTCCGATAGGATCTATTGGTCATATCATTGTAGCAACTGAACTCTTTTGTTGCATAAACAGAAAAACAAATCGGATTATGGGTTTGAGTTGTAAAGCGCAATTTACTAAGGATGTGGATAAGTGGAATGGTGAGAGAAAGAGAGAAAAAAATAGCAATGATATATGATTCCAATCTAATATGTAAGGTCTCTAAATAATCGCAGAAAAAACAATGTATCTAATAAAGCATCAATATTGAGATTTATCCCTAATTTGTTGATAGAACAACAAAAAGAGCTTCGAGCCAAGAAAGATTAAGAGGATTGACTCAAGAACAAAGTCTACGAAAAGCTCCATTGTAAAATTCAGACCTAACCATTAAGGGAGAAGCGATGGGAACGACGGAACCCATGAATGCAGAAGATTCTCTTGAACATGAATCCTAATTATTCATTGGGTGGGATGGCGGAACGAACCAGGAACCTTTTCATTGATTCTGAAAAGTGCTAGGCTAACCCAACAACTGAACTAGATATTGAAAGAGTAAATATTCGCCCGCGAAAATTGGATTTTATTGGATTGTTCAATTTTAAGCGATCCGATACGACAAAAAGAAATGGAAAGTAAAAATTCGTTAGGCTATAAAAAAAAGATGATCCATAAAAACTCGAATTATCTATAACTATAAATATATATATTTAGTTATAGAATAGAGCAAAAAAGTCTAGAAGAATTTGAAATAAACTAGATAAAATTTGAAAGAATCCATGGATTCAGTGTATTTTTCATTACTTACATAGATGGATATATAAATTTACTATTTATCAATCTTTTCTTTTGATTCGCGAGGAGCTGGATGAGAAGAAACTCTCATGTCCAGTTCTGGAGTAGAGATGGAATTGCGAAACAACCATCAACTATAACCCCAAAAGAACCAGATTTCGTAAACAACATCGAGGAAGAATGAAAGGAATATCTTATAGAGGTAATAGTCTTTGTTTCGGTAGATATGCTCTTCAGGCACTTGAACCTACTTGGATCACATCTAGACAAATAGAAGCAGGGAGACGAGCAATGACCCGAAATGTACGTCGTGGTGGAAAAATATGGGTACGTATATTTCCAGATAAACCAGTTACAGTAAGACCTGCAGAAACACGTATGGGGTCGGGTAAGGGATCCCCCGAATATTGGGTAGCTGTCGTTAAACCGGGTAGGATACTTTATGAAATAGGGGGAGTAGCGGAAAATGTAGCTAGAAAAGCTATTCAAATAGCAGCATCCAAAATGCCTATACAAACTCAATTTATTCTTTCGGAATAGAAATGTAAAATGAAAGGCAAGAAGTCTTTCTTTCCTTTGGACTAACAAAAAACAATTGCGGGTTTCTTTTTTGGACAAAAAATATTTCTTTTTTTTTTTTCTGCGCCCCTTTTGCATTTTAAAAATAGATTAAAAAATGATATGATCCAACCCCAGACCCTTTTGAATGTAGCGGACAACAGCGGGGCGCGAAAATTGATGTGTATTCGAATCATAGGAGCTAGTAATCGCCGATATGCTCATATTGGTGACATTATTGTTGCTGTGATCAAAGAAGCAGTACCAAATATGCCTCTAGAAAGATCCGAAGTGATCAGAGCTGTAATTGTACGTACTTGTAAAGAACTCAAACGTGATAACGGTATGATAATACGATATGATGACAATGCTGCAGTTGTCATTGATCAAGAAGGAAATCCTAAAGGAACGAGAATTTTTGGTGCGATTGCACGAGAATTGAGACAGTTAAATTTTACTAAAATAGTTTCATTAGCCCCCGAGGTATTATAAAACAAAATCGCGAGATAGTTATAGTAAAATTGACTTGAATGAAATCGATTAATTATTAGTAGATTATGTCTCACGTATATACCTTTAATAATTTAAAAAGAGCATGCTTATTATATCCAAATTTTGAGAAACCACTAATTTTAGTTCATCATGGGTAGAGACACTATTGCTGATATAATAACTTCTATACGAAATGCTGACATGAATAGAAAAGGAACAGTTCGAATAGCATCTACTAACATCACTGAAAACATTGTTAAAATACTTTTACGAGAAGGTTTTATCCAAAATGTGAGGAAACATCGGGAAAACCAAAAATATTTTTTGGTTTTAACCCTTCAACATAGAAGAAATAGTAAAGGACGATATAGAACTGTTTTAAATTTAAAAAGGATAAGTCGACCCGGCCTACGAATCTATTCTAACTACCAACGCATTCCTAGAATTTTAGGTGGGATGGGAATTGTAATCCTTTCTACTTCTCAAGGTATAATGACAGACCGAGAGGCTCGACTAGAAAGAATCGGCGGAGAAATTTTGTGTTATATATGGTAATCCTTCTAATATCCGAATTAGATCTGAAACCCCTTATTTGTGAAAAAAAAAGCGCAAGGAAGGGTTGTCTAATATCACTCTTCCTCCATCAGTTGATATACCAAGGAGGTTTTACCTCAAATGACAGAACAAAAGTGGGTTCATGAAGGTTTAATTATTGAATCACTTCCCAATGGTATGTTCCGGGTTCGTTTAGATAATGATGACCTAATTCTAGGTTATGTTTCAGGAAGGATCCGGCGTAGTTTTATACGGATCCTACCAGGAGATAGAGTCAAAATTGAAGTAAGTCGTTATGATTCAACTAGAGGACGCATAATTTATAGAATTCGCAATAAGGATTCGAAGGATTCGATCGATTAGATGGTTTTTTATTTTACCCTTCAACATTATTTTCGGGAGGATACAATTTCAGATTCCTAATTTCAGGAAACTTAGTTTCTTCCAAGAATCAATTCATAATTAAGGTAAGGAATGAAAAATATGAAAATAAGAGCCTCTGTTCGTAAAATTTGTGAAAACTGTCGACTGATCCGCAGGCGCGGCCGAATTATAGTAATTTGTTCCAACCCGAGACATAAGCAAAGACAAGGCTAATCTTTCGAAAATAACTCTCTAAAGAACCCTAAGGACAAAAAAAAAAAGAAAGGATTCGTTTTGACATGAAATGGATATATCCATATACCTCTGACTCATATTTATGAGATGATAAAATATGGCAAAACCTATACCAAAAATTGGTTCACGCAAAACCGGGCGTCTTAGCTCACGTAAGAGTGGACGCAGAATTCCAAAGGGAGTTATTCATGTTCAAGCAAGTTTCAACAATACCATTGTGACTGTTACAGATGTAAGGGGTCGGGTAGTTTCTTGGTCCTCGGCCGGTACTTGTGGATTCAGGGGTACAAGAAGAGGAACACCATTTGCTGCTCAAACCGCAGCAGGAAATGCTATGCGTACAGCAGTGGATCAAGGTATGCAACGAGCAGAAGTTATGATAAAAGGTCCCGGTCTTGGAAGAGATGCAGCATTACGAGCTATTCGTAGAAGTGGTATACTATTAAGTTTCGTACGAGATGTAACCCCGATGCCACATAATGGCTGTAGACCCCCGAAAAAAAGGCGTGTGTAAAACTAAACACTGAAGAGATTTCAAGAGAAATAAATGATTCAATGATCTGATCAAATAATATTACTATGGTTCGAGAGAAAGTCACAGTATCTACTCGGACACTACAGTGGAAGTGTGTTGAATCAAGAGCAGATAGTAAGCGTCTTTATTATGGACGTTTTATTCTGTCTCCGCTTAGGAAGGGTCAAGCCGATACAATAGGTATTGCAATGCGAAGAGCTTTGCTTGGTGAAATAGAAGGAACATGTATCACACGTGCAAAATCTGAGAAAATACCACACGAATATTCTACCCTAATAGGGATTCAAGAAGCAGTACATGAAATTTTAATGAATTTGAAAGAAGTTGTATTGAGAAGTAATCTCTATGGAATTCGCAACGCATCTATTTGTGTCAGGGGTCCTGGCTCTGTA